GGCCTTTCATAAGTGGAGACAGAATAAAGCGCCCATAATAAAGACGTTTACTGTCTGTTCTTGATTCAACACACTTCCACTGTAGTGTCCGAGTAGATACTGTTACTTTCTCTCGAACCATAGTAATATTATTTTATTTGATTGAATTATTTATTTCTCTTGTTTCTCTTGAAATTTATTCACTGTTCATTTCTACACACGTCTTTTTTTCGGAGGTCTACAGCCATTATGTGGCATAGGGGTTACATCCCGTACGAAAGTTAATAGTATACCACTTCTACGAATAGCTCGTAATGCTGCGTCTCTTCCGAGACCGGGACCTTTTATCATGACTTCTGCTCGTTGCATACCTTGATCTACTACTGTACGAATAGCATTTGTTGCTGCAGTTTGAGCGGCAAAGGGTGTCCCTCTTCTCGTACCCTTGAATCCCGAAGTACCGGCAGAGGCCCAGGAAACCACCCGACCCCGTACATCTGTAACCGTGACAATGGTATTATTGAAACTTGCTTGAACATGAATAACTCCCTTTGGTATTCTACGTCCACTCTTACGTGAACCAATACGTACATTCCTACGTGAACCAGTTCTCGGTATAGCTTTTGCCATATTGTATCATCTCATAAATATGAGTCAGAAATATATGGATATATCCATTTCATGTCAAAACAGATTCCTTATTTGTACATTGAGCCTTTTAGCGAGTCTGATTATCCTTGTCTTTGTTTATGTCTCGGGTTGGAACAAATTACTATAATGCGCCCCCGCCTACGGATTAGGCGACATTTTTCACAAATTTTACGAACGGAAGCTCTTATTTTCATATTTGTCATTCCTTATCTTAATTCTGAATCTACTTCTTGGTAGAAAATAAGTTTCTTGCAATTTTTCATCTCGAATCGTATTGAATAAAAACGCCCTAATCTTTCGAATCCTTGTTTCGGAGTCGATAAATTATACGTCCTCTGGTTGAATCATAACGACTTACTTCAATTTTGACTTTATCTCCCGGCAGTATCCGTATAAAACTACGTCGGATCTTTCCTGAAACATAACCTAGAATCAGATCTTCATTATCTAACCGAACCCGGAACATGCCATTGGGAAGCGATTCAGTAATTAAACCTTCATGAATCCATTTTTGTTCTTTCATTTCAGGTAAAGCCCCCCTGAAGTATCAACTAATGAAGGAGAAACGATATTAGATAACTCACCCCTTTTCTTTTTTTTTTTACAAATAGGAAGAGGTTTCGGATCCCATTTGGATATTAAAAGGATTACCATATATAACACAAGATTTCTCCGCCGATTCCTTCTAGTCGAGCCTCCCGGTCTGTCATTATACCTCGAGAAGTAGAAAGAATTACAATCCCCATCCCACCTAAAATTCTAGGAATTCGTTGAGAGTTAGAATAGATTCGTAGACCGGGTCTACTGATCCGTTTTAAATTTAAAAAATTTCTATAGGGTCTTTTCCCATTCCTTCTATGTCGAAGGGTTAAAACCAAAAAATAGTTGTTTTTTTCTCGATGTTTTCTGACGTTTTCGATAAAACCTTCTCGGAAAAGTATTTTAACAATATTTTCGGTAATATTAGTAGATGCTATGCGAACAACTCTTTTTCTATCCATATCAGCATTTCGTATAGAGGTTATTATCTCAGCAATAGTGTCTCTACCCATGATGAACTATAATTATTGGTGCCTGAAAATTGGATATAATCAACATGTTTTTCTTTTTTTTTCTATTGGTTTATGAATAGGAATTTTTTAAGGTATATGCGTGAGACACAATCTACGAATTAATCTAGTTCTTAATCTAGTTCTTTCAAATACCCCAAAGATATCACGATCTCATTTTATTTTATAAGACCTCGGGAGCTAATGAAACTATTTTAGTAAAATTTAATTGTCTCAATTCCCGGGGGATTGCACCAAAAATTCGAGTTCCTTTTGGATTTCCTTCTTGATCAATCACAACTGCAGCATTGTCATCATATCGTATTATCATACCGTTGTCGCGTTTAAGTTCTTTACAGGTACGAACAATTACAGCTCTCACTACTTCTGATTTTTCTAGGGGCATATTTGGTACTGCTTCTTTGATCACAGCAACAATAACGTCACCAATATGAGCATATCGACGATTACTAGCTCCTAGGATTCTAATACACATCAATTCTCGAGCCCCGCTGTTATCCGCTACATTTAAATGGGTCTGAGGTTGAATCATATCAAATTTTTAGTCTATTCTTCCAATGCAAAGGATGAAGAAAATAAAAGAAATATTGTTTGTCCAAAAAAAGAAACTTGCGTTTTTGTTTCATCCCCAAGATTCATTTCTGTCGGTTCTACATTTTTATCCCGAAATAATAAATTGAGTTCGTATCGGCATTTTGGATGCTGCTATTAAAATAGCCCTTCTAGCTATATTTTCGCTTACTCCACCCATTTCATATAGTATTCGCCCCGGTTTAACAACAGCTACCCAATATTCAGGG